CGTAGCAATTGGGGTTATGGATTTTCAGTTTATGGGGGGTAGCATGGGATCTGTAGTAGGCGAGAAAATCACACGTTTGATCGAGTATGCTACCAATCAATTTTTGCCTCTTATTCTAGTATGTGCTTCCGGAGGAGCACGCATGCAAGAAGGAAGTTTGAGTTTGATGCAAATGGCTAAAATATCTTCTGCTTTATATGATTATCAATCAAATAAAAGGTTATTCTATATAGGAATCCTTACATCTCCTACTACGGGTGGGGTGACAGCTAGTTTTGGTATGTTGGGAGATATCATTATTGCCGAACCCAATGCCTATATTGCATTTGCGGGTAAAAGAGTAATTGAACAAACATTGAATAAGACAGTACCTGAGGGTTCACAAGTGGCTGAATATTTATTCCATAAGGGTTTATTCGATCCAATCGTACCACGTAATCCTTTAAAGGGCGTTCTGAGTGAGTTATTTCAGCTCCATGCTTTCTTTCCTTTGACTCAAACTTCAATCAAGTAGAAAAAAACAAAGCTTTAATTTAATAAATTATTAAATTAAGTTCTATATTTTATTATTTTTTTGGTGGTAACCAAGTAATTATTTAGTTTATAGGAATAAAAGTCAAAATACGAAAAATGGATTTTTCTTTGGTAACATAGGTAACAGAAGATTGAATTGTAGAAAGAATCCTACTTATTCTTTTTTATCGATATTTTTTATTAGTAATCAAGAGATCTCTATCAAACAAAAAAAGAGTGAATTTTTTCTCTTTTTTCTGTGAAATTAGGCAAGGTAAAAGGTAAGAGAATCCTACATCTTTCTATATCTATATCCCCCGAGAACCTCAGTTTTACTAAGAATCCCTTTATCGTATTATAACGAATTTTTCGGTAATTTGTAAGAAACTCTTTCTTTATTAAATTATTAAATTAAATATATTAAACTATTCAATTTTCTATTAAAGTTTAAATATTAGAAAATTCTAATATACATATACTAAATAAAGATTTAGAATAGATAAATAAAAATAGACTAATAATAAAAAAAATAAATAATGAATAAAATAATAAAAAAAAAAGTAAAGTGGATTATCGTATATATTTCATGTAGAAACATATAGACATGATGAATAAGGCTATTTATTTACATTTATTATATACTTACTTAATAATATACTTACTTAATATATGTTTAATATATGTTTATATATGTTTATATATGTTATATACTTTAATATACTTAAATAGAATCTATTTAATATATTATATATTAGTATCTCTATATAGATTAGTATTTCTACTAGAATAGTATAATTCTATATGAAGTAGAATATATTTTTCTAACAATAACAGGTTAAAATGTTAATATAACAAAAAATATAACGATAAATAACAGGTACAAATATTAAATCGAGGTACTCATTCTATGACAACTATCAGCAACTTACCCGCTATTTTTGTGCCTTTAGTGGGCTTAATATTTCCGGCAATTGCAATGGTTTCTTTATCTCTTCATGTTCAAAAAAACAAGATTTTTTAGATATTATGGGATTAAATCTTATCTATTTTTTTTCAAGACTTAGTAGGCTTACTTGGATCATAGCACAATTCTCTATGTAGTAGAATATAGTATAACGTGTAGCTTCCTCCGAGCAGAAGCCCGTATGCATAAACACGATATATGAAAAAATTAATTATAACTTAACTATTTGAAGATAAATCATTATCGGGATGAATTTCTGAAACGTAAAGTCAATCTATCTAAATGTCTGTGGATATCTATAAGAAATAATAATAAAACGATTTTATTATTTTAGTTTCTCTCTAAGCAATTGATGAATTACTCCTAAAGTTTCACATCATAATAGTGCTAGTCGATGAGGATTACTTCGGAAACAAAAAGATTAAAGTCAAATTTATTGGGGTTTATCTCCCAATTACAATAAAATGCAACTAGATCTAGTATAGTATGAGTTGGCGATCAGACCGTATATGGATAGAACTTCTAGCGGGTTCTCGAAAACCGAGTAATGTCTGCTGGGCTTTTATTCTTTTTTTAGGTTCATTAGGGTTTTTATTGGTTGGAACTTCTAGTTATCTTGGTAGGAATCTTATACCATTATTTCCCTCTCAGCAAATAATTTTTTTTCCACAAGGAATCGTGATGTCTTTCTATGGAATCGCGGGTCTTTTTATTAGTTCATATTTGTGGTGCACAATTTCGTGGAATGTGGGTAGTGGTTATGATCGATTCGATATAAAAGAAGGAATAGTATGTATTTTTCGTTGGGGATTTCCTGGAAAAAATCGTCGCATCTTCCTCCGATTCCTTATGAAAGACATTCAATCCATCAGAATAGAAATTAAAGAGGGTATTTATGCTCGTCGTGTCCTTTATATGGAAATCAGAGGCCAGGGGTCCATTCCCTTGACTCGTACCGATGAGAATTTGACTTTACGAGAAATTGAACAGAAAGCTGCTGAATTGGCCTATTTCTTGCGTGTACCAATTGAAGTATTTTGAAACAAGGTGAATGCTTTCTTATTCTTAGCAAAAGGGAAAAAACTATAACTCAAGAATTCTCTTTCTCTTTTTTCTATAGCATAATTTAACTGAAGTTGCTGCCGAACTCTGATTAGAACAAAAAAAAGTAAACGTACACGGACCAATCATAAAGCGAAAGAATTTTTGTCCATAAATTCTTTTTTATGAGTATGTAAATCCACTTAAATCAATTCAGTAACGAAACAAGTAACAAATCGGAATAAAGAATTTCTCTTTTTTTTTTTCAATATTGCTAATTTAGTAAATACAGATAGAGTCTCTCTTTTAAATCATCTTTACTTTTTTGTTAATCAACATTTTTTATCTTTTTTTTGTGCTCTTTAATTACCAACCGATTGGACCGCTTATAATGATAACCTTTCTATCTTGTTTTTACATTCATTTTTGATCATAGCATCACAGTATTCTTCAGAAAATTCTAAAATTCTATTAATTATTCCTGTACTGGGGGATGCCAGCGAATTTTTTTTTCGAAATTTTTGGATATCTTGATAAACCGGGAGTTCTTTACGTCCTAAATTTCAAATAATAAATATTATTTGAAATGGCTCTTTCGTGCATTCATCCAAAGGGGACAATTGCTTCGAATTTGATCAATTGATATATCTTTTGAAAGAATATTCTATAGAATATTCTAGTTTATTTCTTTCTTCATTCAATTTGAAGTGGAATTTTTCTTATTCTATTTCTGTATTTCTCTATTATTTTTCTGTATTCTTTCTAAATTCAAGGACCAATCATTGTACTGAATCACAAATAAAACGGGGAATAGACTTGATAACTTGTAATGTAATAGAACTGATATTTGATAGAAATCTTAGTATCGTATAGAGAGAGTCGACAAATGAGATGAGTTCATTTCAAAATTCATAGACGAGCAAATGGCAAAAAAGAACGCATTTATTTCCCTTCTATATCTTACATCTATAGTATTTTTGCCTTGGTGGATCTCTCTCTCATTTACATTTAATAAAAGTCTGGAATCTTGGGTTAATAATTGGTGGAATACTAGGCTCTCCGAAATTTTTTTGAATGATATTCAAGAAAAGAGTATTCTAAAAAAATTCATAGAATTAGAGGAACTCTCCCTCTTCGACGAAATGCTAAAGGAATATCCGGAAAGACGTTTACAAAAGCTTCACGTCGGAGTCTACAACGAAACGATCCAATTGATCAAGATGAACAATGAGGGTCGTATCCATACGATTTTACATTTCTCAACAAATATAATTTCTTTCATTATTCTAAGTGTTTATTCTAGAATAAGTAATGAAGAACTTATTTTTCTTAACTCTTGTCTTCAAGAATTTCTATATAATTTAAGCGACACAATAAAAGCTTTTTCTATTCTATTATTAACTGATTTATGTATAGGATTCCATTCGCCCCATGGTTGGGAACTACTGATTGCCTCTATCTACAAAGATTTTGGATTTGCTCAGAATGATCAAATTATATCCGGTGTTGTTTCTACTTTTCCAGTCATTTTAGATACAATTTTAAAATATTGGATTTTTCGTTATTTAAATCGTGTATCTCCGTCACTTGTAGTGATTTATCATTCAATGAATGATTGAAAAATGATCGATCGATCCAATTATAATGTTTGTTACTTTGTAACATAAGTAAAACAGTCAAAATTGTACTTATTTTTTCTACCCACCCGGTGGATTCCTTCAATATTCGAGTAAAATTATTTCACTAAATAACAGAATCATAGATAGGGAACTATACTAGTGACTTATCCAATTTTATTGTAGAAATCTTCGGGATCAATGATTGGACCATGCAAATGAGAAATACCTTTTCTTGGATAAAGGAAGAGATTATTCGATTCATTTCCGTATCGCTCATAATATATATAATAACTCGGGCGCCCATTTCAAATGCGTATCCTATTTTTGCACAGAAGAGTTATGAAAATCCACGAGAAGCGACTGGCCGTATTGTATGTGCCAATTGCCATTTAGCTAACAAGCCCGTGGATATCGAGGTTCCACAAGCGGTACTTCCTGATACTGTATTTGAAGCAGTTGTTCGAATTCCTTATGATCTGCAACTGAAACAAGTTCTTGCTAATGGTAAAAAAGGAGCCTTGAATGTGGGAGCTGTTCTAATTTTACCTGAGGGGTTTGAATTAGCCCCTCCCGATCGTATATCGCCCGAGATTAAAGAAAAGATAAGCAATCTGTCTTTTCAGAGCTATCGCCCCACGAAAAAAAATATTCTTGTGATAGGCCCTGTTCCTGGTCAAAAATATAGTGAAATCACCTTTCCTATTCTTTCCCCAGACCCCGCTTCTAAGAAAGACGTTCACTTCTTAAAATATCCCATATACGTAGGCGGGAACAGGGGAAGGGGCCAGATTTATCCCGACGGGAGCAAGAGTAACAATAATGTTTATAATGCTACAGCGGCGGGTATAGTAAGCAAAATCATA